GCTACTGCACTATTCATTCTAGTTCCTACGGCCTTTCTACTTATAATTTACGTAAAAACAGTCAGTCAAAATAATTAATTTGAATTAAACTTGACTTATGAGTTCTTATCAAAAGTTTTCGAAATAAAATGAAAAGTATTCCAATTTTAGTGTCTTAAATTGAAATTAAATAATGATCGGCAGTATTCTAATAGCTAGATCCTATGGTCGAAAGATTCATCTACCATAGGATCTAGCTATTAGAATTATTGTGGTGTATAAAGATAAAGTTGTATAATGTGTAAAGTACAACTTTACAAAATATACAATAAAGATAGAGGCTTAATTTAATATATATTAATCTCTCCAATATTAGTCTTCATATATTTGTATGTGGATATCCATTCCATATATGGAATGGGGTTGGCATAGCACCCAATTCTATTTATTTGTTCCATCTATTTGTATTGTATTGGTTTCGATCAATCTAAAATAATTGTTTTGTTCTTACGTCTTATCGTTCTAATTACTAGACTTTTTTTTTATGAATTTCAATCTGAACTCGGTATCTATTGAAAGAAAAGAATAAAATCAATGAGGGAAAAGGATATAGGCCATGCCATATTTTAATAAAATCATTAGCAAACATTCCGAAGAAGTAATTGATTGAACCATCAACAGTAGTTCCACGGGCACTTCTCGGATTTCGAAAAGGAATAGTAAACTTCGCCAATTTTTATGGCCTGAACCATAATATAAAATGTAAGTCGATAAAGTATAAATAAAATTTTAAAAATTATAAAACAAGTGGTAAATATGCAATATGTGACTCGCCTGAGGGAGGCTCCTCTTATGTATAGCATCTCCTTAGACAACCACTATGTCTATACCGCTTTTCATAGAAAGTGCGTATACACTTAACAAAACGACTTCTTCTTTTTAAAGAGGGACTAAAAAATCTGGTCTTCTTCAACACCCACCTATAAGTCTGGTAAAAGACCGTTGATTGAAATAGAACCGAATTTGGTTGGGAAAAATTTCCTATCATTGGGATCCCTTTCAAAATACAAAGATGGGAGTCGGTGAAATATCTGTTTGATTGAAAAAGTATGATTCATATAACGATGCATTACTCCATTCGAATCCAATGAAATTCGAAATGAAGATCTTTTGATTTTCATTTTAATTAAATAGTTCAAAACGTGTTACAGAACGATCTATAAAACAATTGATACAGTTTGATTAATTAGTAATACTCTTAGAGTCCACTCCTTCCCCACACTACGAGTGAAAGGGAAAATGTAAAGACTACCATTAAAGAAGCCCAAGCGAGACTTACTATATCCATGTGAATTATATCCCCTTATCTCTATAAATATGACGGAATTATTCCTCAATAATAAATAATAATTAATAGTATAGTGGAATCAATGGCGCAGAGTCAAAAAAAGGATTCTGACCGAACACTATTCATAATCCCTCTACCCTTAGAATAGTTCCTTGAATCTAGGATAGGATTCAAGGATTTACAATCTTTTCAAAAAAAACCACTTCAAAAAACGCCACCCGAATGCTTCGAATCAAACAAGCATTAATAAATAGCGCCCTCCCTCTGCTTCGGATGGGAAATAATTCGGTGAGTTATATCAGCAGAACAGAAGAAAAGATTTCAAGTTTTTTGTTGATCAGGCGACACCCGGATTTGAACTGGGGAAAAGGGATTTGCAGTCCCCCGCCTTACCACTCGGCCATGCCGCCAAACCGATACAAAATTGGTGAAATTTGTCCCGTATTACTTAACTGCTTTTTCTTTTTATTTTTATTGTACTTGCATCTTGACTTCTGTTTTTCTTAATACTTTTCTTTCCTAAAAGAAATCTTTATTTCGATTGGAGTTGATCCGCCCCTGTCTTGTCTAGTATATAGTATCTCAAAATGGCCAACTTCTCTCACTTTCTATTAAAAATCAAATGTGGATTTTCATTCGCAAAAGTAAAAATTTATGACAAATTTGAACCATTAACTATTAACTGCTGACTTCGAATTCATGAACGGTTTGAATCTCAAAATTGGATATTTTCTTTTCCTAATGACATAAATAAGAAAATACAAATTGATACATCAATATTGAGTTAAAAATCCCTCTCCATTTCAATTATAACAACAATTATGAGTATCTGTAAACCCCCGAGCAGAAACTGTTACACAGATGTCTATTATCTTATTTATATATGTTATATCTTGGCTAGAAGAAATTCTCAGAAAATTTTCATATCTACATTTTATTTTGAATTGAATAGAAAATAGAAAATTTCTATTTTAATCGAGCACAACCCGTCTTGGGTTGCCCCCCCAAAAAAAGAACGGCAATACAATAAAAGAGAAGGGGGATATTAATATCTGCATACGTGTTTAATAAATACAACTCCCCCTATATTAGAAACTTCACGTATGTAATATCATAATAATGGTAGAAATTGAATCATTTTTTTTTATTTTGATATTCTCTACAAATTTCTAT